ATCCCGTTTTTATTCAATTTCGAATGGACCTCTGGGTACAAATCGCGAGAACGTATATTCTTCCTCAAATATGCTATTGAGAGAAAAAGGATTAAACCTTTTTTAAGAAATAAAGTTTTTGGGGACCGGAATATGAAAAAACCGAAGGACCCCTTAACTATTTAAGTTATTAATCGAACGAATCACACTTTTACCACTAAACTATACCCGCTTCATATTCATTATTATATATGAATGGACCTTTTGTCGAACAAAAGAATGAGAGACAATTAAGCTAGCATCAGACTCATGAAAATTCTAGCGTTGACACTTCGTCTCACTGGGGGTACTTGAAAAAATAGGCGAAGAATAGAAAGCAACTTATTTAATTTAAATAGCAAAATCATACATAACATAATATAATAAAGTGAAAAGTTATACTTTATCGTTTGCTGGAAGTCATTACTGACACTCCCGAATCGAAGGAATTATTGAAGCTGAACCATAAAAATGACGAATTCTGCATTTCTTTTTTCGTTTTCAACTTCCCTTTTAACTGCCGGATTTTATGAATTTAAGTTCGGATTTATTGGATCTCAAATTTTTAAATAAAGCTTGTCCCTTGAACAAGTAAATGAGTTATGTTATATATGTTATAACATATGTGTGTTTCCTTTTTGATATTATTTAATATCAATATATGTATGTGTCCTTTTCCACTTAAGTAACTAAGTAAATTGAGAAAAAAAATACTAATAACAAAAATATTTTAAAACTTAAAATATTGAAAATGTGAAAAAATATTCATATTCTATAGTTCTTATAGTCTTAATAATACTAAGAAATGACGCTTCTATCATAGGAATGGAGATGGAAACTGTCTTTGCTGTTGCTTCAATAACAAGTATTTTTGATTTGATATCAAATCAAAAATAATTAAATTGTTTGATCTATGAAATGATTCATCAGAACAAAAGAAGTAATGTAATGGCCCGGCCAGTACTTAACCAGGCCGGGGGGATGAACCTTTCTTACAAAATCCAAGAAGTGAAGTTGAAGTAAGGTATTCTTTCTATATCTATTCTATTGGGGATAAGGCATCCGTTTCAAATCATTATCTAAATTAAATTACTGATCAAATTCGTAGATAAACCTTATCCATTTTTAATTTGAATATATTTAATATTTTAATATATTAAATTTAAATATAAAATATTATATTAAAATATTATATAATAATAATATATATTATATATATATTATTTATATCGTTATTTTATCCTTATAATCTAATCTTATAATCCTTATAATCTAATCTTATAATTCTTATAATAAAGTAATAAAGAAAGAAAACGGTTTTTTTTTCAATCTTTTTTACTTCACGTGTCGCGTCGCATAAAAAAATTTTCAATTTTGAATTGGGAGAGATGGCTGAGTGGACTAAAGCGGCAGATTGCTAATCCGTTGTACGAGTTATTTGTACCGAGGGTTCGAATCCCTCTCTCTCCGCTCTCTCTGATCATTTCAGACTTTCAAATTTGAAAAAATTTCGATCCCTTGATTTTTTCATCATAGGTAAATGTATAGAATACATAAAAATAAAATAAAGAAAAACTCAAAATCTTTTTTTTTTTTTTTATTCCTCACGTCCAGGATTACGGCCCGGATCGTTAGATAAGAATCCGAAGATGAACAGAGAAACAAAAAATATCACTACTGTGTAAACGAAGAGTTTGAGAGTAAGCATTACACAATCTCCAAGATTTTTTTTTTTTTTTTGAAAAAGGAAATAGATTGCCCATTTTTTATCACATACACTATTTTGACATAACGCCCCCAAAAATGAAGTCTTTTCTTGAAAAAAAAAAAGAATTTTCACGAATTTATTTGGAATACAAGAAAAGAAAGATTCTGATTCCTTCATTACCAAAAATTTTTGGCCATATCCATTGTTGGGTATTGTGGGGTCCTTAGAAAGTCCTTGTTTACTGGAAGGTCAGAACGAGGAAATAAGTTGATCAAAATTTATCACCGCGGTCATTCAATTCAATATACAAGAATTTCCCTTTTTGAATCGAGGGTTCATAATGTAAAACTTATCTGATCTTATCAATTTTTAGAATTTTTTTGGATAAATCATAAATTTTGCAGAGTAGTAAAGATTTTATCGAAAACTTACAGCGGCTTGCCAAACAAAGGCTAAGAGAAAAAATAGTATAGGTATGACAGGCATAACATCCACGATGGGATTGAAAAAGGCATAAGCCTCGGGCAGTTTGGCGAAGAAAAAACTACTCGAATAAAGGGTAGAATTAAGACAGATACAGATTAAACTAAAGATATTAAGCATAACAAACATTTCATTCTTGTAGATTAGAAAATTTGATTTTTTTTTTATGAGGGAAAAAATGAAAAGGCAGGTCAAAAAATCCTTCCTTTTCTTCGAACTCCCCCAAATCCAAAATCTTTCCTTTCATTCTCAAATGAGAATACAAGGAATTATAGTTTCATACAATATCTTAATTGAATTTTATGTAATGATCAATAATTTTTTTATTCTATATTTACATGTGTTGAATCCTAGCAACAATGTATTTCATATGTATTTGGGTTGGGATTGACGAATGACCAATGCCAATATTAGTCTTTATTAGTGTCGAATATAAACCTAAATGGGGCGTGGCCAAGCGGTAAGGCTGCGGGTTTTGGTCCCGTCACTCGGAGGTTCGAATCCTTCCGTCCCAGATCGTCTTCATCAGAAACGAAAGATTCTTCTCTTTAACAACTTTTTGGATATAATGTGATCCAACCCTCTGTTCTGAATTCTAGGAATAATTCTACGAATTATATCTTTTCTTTCGTTTGGTTTCTCACAAACGCGATCGAGTGCTTAGTTACTTATGGAAGCTTTGTGTTCCATATCCGTGAAATGGGAATTCTAACATGATGCATTCTGAATCGAAATGGAAAAAGGACCTTTTTCTATTCCATTCCCAAGGGGACCTAAAGAAAAATAAATAGTGTATCCCAATTCCACACTTTATTTTATGTGGAGACTAAAGATTACGTAGTTTTTGGTATTAATTTCATTTCATGGTTCGTCTTAAAACTTCTAAGAAAAAAAAAAAAATAAGAAAAACGAATTGATCTGGATCCCATTTTTTTGAATTTTATCTTATTCAAATGAATATCAATGTAATGTAACGATTGGATGGATGAAAATTTATATATTCTATGGAATTGGCGGAAAGATTTTGGAACCTGAAGTAAAACAAAATCTGTCTGTATACTGTATAATATAATAATATAAAAATAATATAACAAGATAATAAAAAAAAAAAAAAAAAAATAAATAAAGTCCTATATTATATAATTATATATATTATATAATATATATATATTATTGTATTGTTCAGTAACAGTGGTCCTTTGGTTAAGTCAATAAGGGTCTGTGATTCTTTAAATATCCATGATTACCTCCGGTAAGAATTGTTCGTTGTATATGATGGATACGAAAAGATTAGATTCTTCTTATTCTTGATTCTGATTTTCTCTTTCAGATGAAAGAAAGAATTGAAAGAAAAAATAACGACTTTAATCTTACCTTACACGAGACCCTTTCTATTCCATACTCATGAAAACAAAAAAGGATTTTCATCTTCATTTTTATGAACCCTTGGTACTCGAAGAAGTGTGAAAAATCTATATTATAGAGAAACTTCTGGCCTTTTCGAGTCATTGAAATAGTTTATATTTGGTTAATAACTGATTTAGTTTCGGAATTTCCAATCCATCCGGGATTAGATTGGAAATCTATTTCTATTAAAGGCTGTTCTTTTGAAGTTTAGAATTTTTTTGTTCGAGAAAAATGGGATCTTTTTCATGATTCACCATCCCGAACAATCTGTTGAAGATGTAAATAAGACTTAAGTAAATTCGTTTATTCGTCTTTTTGAGAAATATGTTTCATTCATATGATAGAATATGGGGCGAAATAACTTAAATCCTTTCTAAGACTTTTCCGGATAACTATTTATCTATCCATAGATACATAAAAGGTATTTATATACCGTTGAGCCAATGACTATTCATGATTCCATCTTGAATCAATTCCATACCGGTTCGAAATTTAATTAGAGGAATGTTATGGTAAAACTTCGTTTGAAACGATGTGGTAGAAAGCAACGCGCGACTTGAAGGACATGATTCGTTGTGGATTCTTACATCCACCATTTTCTATAGGAATGAAGATGCTCTTGAATCGACATAGTTTGTTCTGTTCTTGCTAGGAACCTAATTTGTGTTGGGTTGGTAAATAGGAATAGTACACGATGGAGCTCGAGCAAAAAGTATTGATTCATTTATCGGGAGGAAGAATCTAGGGTTAGTAACAATAAATAAGTTAGACCAACTTTGTAAGTATATCTTCAATATAGAAATCGAAGGGTTAAAATCCGAACAAGTTTGAAATGAAAAATGAAATAAAAAAAAAAGCCAAACAAATTTGTTGGAATTAGGAAAACTTTTTCGATTCAAATTAAAAGTGTATTATATTACAAGGGAATCAATCATTCGTATTATCTTTCTATAGAAAGAAATAACAAAAAACAAAAGGTATGTTGCTGCCATTTTGAAAAGGAATAAGGATCACCGAAGTAATGTCTAAACCCAATGATTTTACAAAGCAAAGAGAAAGGATTCCGGAACAAGGAAACACTATTTTCAATTGTCTCAATAATTTTACTAGAATGAGGAGTAAAAATAGATTCGAGACGAGACAAACAAAAAAGGTTAGAGACGACTCAAGAAATGTCTAAGGATTTACTTTAACCTTCGAACTTTTTCCGAATTACCCAACTTGAGTTATGAGTATGAATGATATTTCTTTTTTTTTTTCTGTAAGTAAGAACAAAAAACGACTAAAATCATAGTCCATGGTTTTATGGATCTATTTGCTATTATATACAGAAATATTCGAATTTAAATCGTTTTTTCTCGAGCCGTATGAGGAGAAAACCTCCTATACGTTTCTAGGGGGGGGGGTATTATTTATCTACATCTATCCCAATGAGCGATCTATCGAATCGTTGCAATTGATGTTCGATCCCGAAGAGAAGGAAGAGATCTTCGAAAAGTAGGTTTTTACGATCCGATACGGAATCAAACTTATTTAAATGTTCCCGCTATTCGTTATTTCCTTGAAAAAGGTGCTCAACCTACAGGAACTGTTCATGATATTTTAAGGAAGGCAGAATTATTTAAAGAAAGAGCTTTGTAAAGAGTAAAGAAATAAACAACAAAAAAAAGAAAGATAACTAGTATCTATTTTGGGTAATTATTTACCCAAAATTTGCTTTTTTCTTGTTCTATTCATACTTTTTTATTTATTTTTATTGTTGTTGTGGAAATCCACCAACAAACAAAGGACGAACCTTGCTTATTGTACCTCTATTGATTGAATAAACCCTACATTTTTCTGTACCTTTTTTTTTTTTTCATCTAAATTTCTTATTTATGTTGTGCCAATCCAACACAAATCCTTATTTGATTTACTTACTAATTAATGGAATTTGTTCTCTCAACATTCCACTCATATTGACAATGGTGTATCGAACAAATATAATTAATTAGTAGATAAATGGATCCATTTATTCCGACCCCTGTTGGTTTTTCCTTTACTTCAGTCAAATGATGGGTTTGCTGGATTTACTGTTATACAATACAAAATGTATTTTCTTAACGAAAATCCAAAATTTTTAGAAAACGGGTGGTCTGTATAAATTTTGATATTTCTATTGGAAATCCGTTGTTTTTTAATCCGATCCGCTCATTTTGTTATTTTGGTGTTTCTAATTGATCCTCAAATTTTTCCTTTATATTTCTTGTTAGTTCAATGGTTTGACGTAGTTGTACAGTGCAATGCAATTCAATTGATTTTTTTATTTCGATCGTATCTACATATCATATTTGTCTGGGTTGCTAACTCAACGGTAGAGTATTCGGCTTTTAAGTGCGACTATGATCTTTTACACATTTGGATGAAGCAACGAATTCGTCCAGACTATTGGTAGAGTCTATAAGACCGCGACTGATCCTGAAAGGTAATGGATGGAAAAAACAGCATGTCGTAATAATAAGAAGAAAATGGAATTTCTTCTTATATTCTTATTATTTTTAGTAGAATTTTGAGTTGATTCCCACCAGATTATTCCCATTTTTATTTTGGAGGAAGACAAAAGAAATTCACATTTACAGTTGGGTCTAGTGAATAAATGGATAGAGCCCCACGGCTCCAATTCTGGTAAAAAAAAAGCAACGAGCTTCTATTCTTATCTTAATTTGAATAATTACCCGATCTAATTAGACGTTAAAAAAAATTAGTGCCTGATGCGGGGAAGGGTTCTCCTGTGAGTGGTCCTTTGATTCTTTTTTTTTGTTTTTTTAAAAATCCTAACTATTCTCTATTATGGATTGGAAACGAATGTGTAGAAGAAACAGTATACTGACAAAAAGAATTTGTTCCAAAGTCAAAAGAGCGATCGGGTTGCAAAAATAAAAGATTTTGGAACCTCTGGGAATTATAACGAAGATAAACCCATTGGATAGAAGAGGGGAGGAAAAATATCTGTTGATTGGACTACCTGTTTCCGGGGTATATATTTTTTTCCATACATAATACATACTCTGTTCTGACCATATTGCACTATGTATAATTTGATAACCAAGAAATGCCTACTGTTTCTGGTTAAAGTAGAAATGTAAGTCAATGGAAGAATTACAAGGATATTTAGAAAAGGATAAATCTCGGCAACAACACTTCCTATATCCGCTACTCTTTCAGGAGTATATTTATGCACTTGCTCATGATCATGGTTTAAATGGTTCGATTTTTTACGAACCTGTCGAAGTTTTTGGTTATGACAATAAATCTAGTTTAGCACTTGTAAAACGCCTAATTACTCGAATCTATCAACAGAATTATTTGATTTCTTCGGTTAATGATTCTAACCAAAAGAGGCTCGTTGGGCATAACAATTTTTTTTATTCTCATTTTTATTCTCAAATGATATCAGAAAGTTTTGCAATTATTGTAGAAATTCCGTTCTCGCTGCTATTAGTATCTTTTTTCGGAGAAAAAAAAGAAATACCAAAATATCATAATTTACGATCAATTCATTCCATTTTTCCCTTTTTAGAGGACAAATTATCGCATTTAAATTATGTCTCAGATATACTAATACCTCATCCCATCCATATGGAAATCTTGGTTCAAATTCTTCAATGCTGGATTCAAGATGTTCCTTTTTTGCATTCATTGCGATTCTTTCTTCACGAATATCATAATTGGAATAGTCTTCTCATTACTCATAAAAAATCTATTTGTGTTTTTTCAAAAGAAAATAAAAGACTATTTAGGTTCCTATACAATTCTTATATATTTGAATGTGAATTTTTATTCGTTTTTTTTCGTAAACAATCTTCTTATTTACGATTAACATCTTCTGGAACTTTTCTTGAGCG